GGTCTGTTTTTCTATTAATGGGAGTTCTGGGTCTTGGTTTATATGGTGCTAATAAGCCAACATTAGATTTTGAAACATCAATAAATCGACCGTATCCGGTGGCCTTTGAAATAATATTATATATTGGATTTTTTATTTCTTTTGCTGTCAAATCGCCGATTCTCCCTCTACATACATGGTTACCTGATACCCACGGAGAAGCTCATTACAGTACTTGTATGCTTTTAGCCGGAGTCTTATTAAAAATGGGAGCATATGGATTGATTCGGATTAATATGGAATTCTTACCTCACGCCCATTCTCTCTTTTCTCCCTGGTTGATGATAATTGGCACCATACAAATAATCTATGCAGCTTTAACTTCTTCCGGCCAACGTAATTTAAAAAAAAGAATAGCCTATTCCTCTGTATCTCATATGGGTTTGATCCTTATAGGAATTGGTTCTATAACCGAGGCAGGACTCAATGGAGCCATTTTACAAATAATCTCTCACGGATTTATTGGAGCAGCCCTTTTTTTCTTGGCAGGAACAAGTTATGATAGAATACGTCTTGTTTATCTCGATGAAATGGGCGGAGTAGCTCTCCCAATGCCAAAAATATTTACCATGTTCAGTAGCTTTTCCATGGCCTCCCTTGCATTACCAGGTATGAGTGGTTTTGTTGCAGAATTTTTAGTATTGTGGGGAATAATTACTAGTCAAAAATATCTTTTAATGCCAAAAATCCTACTTACTCTTGTAATGTCAATTGGAATGATATTAACTCCTATTTATTCATTATCTATGTCACGCCAGATGTTCTATGGATACAAGTTATTTAATCTTTCTAATTCTTGTGTTTTTGATTTTGGACCGCGCGAGTTATTTGTTTCAATCTCTATCTTTCTGCCTGTAATAGGTATGGGGATATACCCCGATTTTGTTCTTTCACTATCACTTGAGAAGGTTGAGGTTATTTTATCTAATTTTTTCTAGAGCTTTTTCCTAAATTAAAAATTCGATAATTTTAAAAAGGTTGTTGTATAATGCAAAAAAGAGTGCTTTGTCTATTCTTTTTAATTAAGTAAAAAAAAGGAATTTTCATTTTAACCGATATGCGCGGTCTTTACGAGAACCGCGCGAATCACTACACTACTCCCACTGGATTCACGCAGTTCTCTACGGTTCATACAAAGTTTTTCTAGAAACTGTACTCTACTTAGTTTGTATTCGTAAGAAGCTTCTTTGAATTTAACTAAACGTTAATGTAAATGAACCATAACTATGTAGCCCTATTCCTAATAGATTAACTCCAAAATAGCAGATCCAAATTATAAGAAAGCCTAGCGCCGCCACAATTGCGGAATTTGCACCCTGGAAATTTTTATTTGTTCGAGTATGCAAATAAATAGCGAATATGAGCCAAGTAATAAAGGCCCAAGTTTCTTTTGGGTCCCAACTCCAATATGATCCCCATGCCTCATTAGCCCATACTGCTCCCGAAAGAATACCAATCGTTAAAAAAAGAAATCCTAGACTAATCATACGATAACTCCAACAATCCAACTGTTGAATCAATAAGGCTTTGTAATAATTCTTACCAGAAAGATTTCTGAAAATATTACTTCTTTCATTCTTATATTGGATTTTGTCAAAAGAAAATGACTCCATTAATCTTAGTAAGTCATTACTTTTCTTGCGAAACGTAATGACTAGAAGCGCGGCTGATAATAATGATCCACACAGAAGAGCGGCATAGCTCAATATCATCATACTTACGTGCATTATTAACCACTCAGATTGGAGCGCAGGTACTAATATTGCAGGTTTTTTTATTTGAGTTAAAAGTCCTGAAGTAGCAAAGCCTTGTGTAAAAATAGTACTGGAAGCGGTTATTGTGCTTAGATTTTTATTTTTTTTGAAATACGCGACTATATGAATAAGAGAGAAACTCCACGAAAGAAAGATTACTGATTCGTATAAATCACTTAGTGGAAAATGGCCGGAATAAATCCAACGAGTGACTAATAATCCTGTTAGACACAAAAAAGTAGTTTTCACGCCCTTTTCTGCTAAATCATATGGTTTTATGATTTCAGTGATCAATAGGTTTATCAACCGAATTGTAAGTACAATTGAAACAATTGAAAAGGAAATATGAGTTAATATATGCTCTAGGGTTGAAAATATCATAAAAATCGAAAAAAAAGAATAATCCCTTAATTTAATTAAGAAATTGGGAATTGAATTCATTATTCATTATAAGATCTATTGTATCTCGTTAAGATCTATTGTCTCTCGTTTAGAAGACGGCATGCCGCTACTCGGACTCGAACCGAGATGCTCTAGCACTGCTTCCTAAGAGCAGCGTGTCTACCGATTTCACCATAGCGGCTTGCTCGAACCCATAATCGCCTATTCATAATAGTCGATTCATATTCAATCGTCGAGATTGAAAGAATCAATTGAATGAAAAATTTTTGAATAAAAAGTCAAATTAATACATACCAATTAGTTCAAAGGTCTATTTGAAGGTTTCTATATTCTTTTAGTTCCGTTTTTATTTATCTTAGGACTTTCGTCTTGTTTATGCTCTTCAAGAATCGAACCCTTGTAACGATCTCGTTACACTCTTTAGTTAGGGATAGATTTGGAAAAAAAAAATGTTTTCTTTTTTTGAATTATTTCTCATTTACCCGATTTCAGAAATTTGAAAGAACAAAATGCATTTTCTCAATGAACCTAAAAGAAAGTTATTTGGATTATTCCAAATTAACACTTTGTTCGTATCTAATATCCCAACAGCTGACGTCTTTTATGGATTAGGCTGAAAACAAAAGATATATGGGAACTATTATAGTAATTGAAAGAAAGAAGAAGTCATAAAGTTATATTTAAAAAATTGAATCGATTAGTTTCTATCGTTAATTTGAACTAAAAATATTATCTCCGACTTTCTATCGATATTCTATAGATATATAGATAAAGAAAAAAGAATAATCTTATTATTGGCATTTTAATTATGACAAATTGGTCGATGGGGAAGATAAGACTCCCCACCAACAAAATGCAAAAATATAGTACAAAAAAAGGTAAACCCTTGTATTTTTTTATTATTGTATTTTTTTTTATTATTCTTAGAATTCTCTAACTTGGCAAATTCTGAATTTTCCATTTATATATATCATAATCACAAAATGGAGTCTATTTCCTATTGATTAGTCTAAAGTAATAGAGAATGGTAATTCGTAATTTTATATTAAAATTGAAATGAGCCAATTTTCGAGTCAAATTAATTCAGATTATTACAACGTTTTATGACTTATTTTTTGGCGCACACAAAACTTTTTGACTTCCCAGTAGAAAGAGATTTCCCTAATGACAAAGCTTTTAACGCCGATGAATATCCCCTCCCTTTCCAAATATTTTTACGAATACGCTTTTTTGATCTAGAAGTACGTTTTTTTGGAACTGCCATTTCAAAATTAAGAGGTTACTTTTTTTCTAGTTGGATGTGAAAGACATCTATTGTTCAAAACAAATGGTTAATTACTATTCATTATCTGGTATCTAGATATTCTCTTAGTCCCTTCATCAGAAAGAAATAGAAATATGTGAAACTTGTATAAAAGATTACTAAAAAGTTTTGTGTTCAAAAAGGTTTTTTATTCCTTAGAATGCTTGTAAGAACAAAAAATTTGTATAATTTCTATGAATTAATACTTTTATTTCTCTTTCTTTCTCATATATTTCTATACTCAGCTATGACATATAAACCTAATTCGTGGAACTAAAAAAAAAAAAAAAAAGAATCTAAAAGACCTATCTCTGTCGATTTTCGGCATTCGGCACTTCATTTCCATGTAATAAAATCTAGTGAAGTATTTAAAAAGACAACTTTTGCCTAAAAAAAGTTGAATCTTTCTGCGATTAACTAGCCAAACTTAAGGAAAAAAATACGTCTAAAAAAAATATTTTAATTCGAATGGGATTAGTAATTAATCTGTTCTGTTAAAGGATACATCTTTTTTCCTTTCTCAATAAATCAATAAAAAAATCAAGCGGTTTCTACTAAAAAATAAGAAATCTTCTAACGAATTAGTTAATTAAGTTGGAATAAACTAACTAAAATGAAAATGACGAGTGATTAAGCCGATGACATTAGTTAATCCCCCGATTTATATGAGAATCTAGTACTTTTTTAGTGTAATTACTGCGGCTTTCTATACGAAAACCAATTATTAGAATAAATTATATTTTCATTTTCGGTATCTTCCTAAATATATTAGTATATTTAAAATAAACAAGTATTCACTTTTTTCATAACTTGGTCGTATTATTTAACCAATTCTAACTTCTTGATTCTAACTTCTTGATTTGAATATTTGAGCTATTTCGAAAAGACTCAGAATAAGTAAGAGTATCAAATGCTAAATTTTTCTTTAAGTTAGTGCATATTGTAATTTTTTTATCGACCCCTTTCGAAAGGGATAGAATCCGGTTAATCGGAAGCAATTAATTAAGACTAAAAAACTTTTTATTTTTTATGGAACAGACATATCAATATGCATGGATAATACCCTTTCTTCCACTTTCAGTTCCTATATTAATCGGGGTGGGACTTCTTCTTTTTCCAGCGGCAACAAAAAGTCTTCGTCGTATATGGGCTTTTCAGAGCGTTTTATTATTAAGTATAGTCATGATTTTTTCGATCAATCTGTCTATTCAGCAAATAAATAGCAGTGTTATCTATCAATATGTCTGGTCTTGGATTATCAATAATGATTTTTCTTTAGAATTCGGCTACTTTATTGATCCGCTTACTTCTATTATGTCAATATTAATCACTACTGTTGGAATTTTGGTTCTTATTTATAGTGAGAATTATATGTTTCATGATCGTGGGTATTTGAGATTTTTTGCTTATATAAGTTTTTTCAGTACTTCCATGTTGGGATTAGTTACGAGTTCGAATTTGATACAAATTTATATTTTTTGGGAATTAGTTGGAATGTGTTC